CTCCTCATAAAAAAGAGGAGGTAGAACCAATAAAGATTTCTTTTTCGATTCATCTCTGGGGTTGAATACCTCATTCAAGAATCTTTTTTGATCCAACCCGTAGGAATCAATAGAAAAGGCAAATCCCCTATGATACACCAGATCTGGCTCGGTTATTGATAGAGTGAATAGATCCGCCATTTCTGGGAATCTCTCTTCTGATTCAAAAAAATCGTGGCGTAACGCGTATCCCCCTTTGTTCCGGTCATGGAATAGATGAAAGAAATCAAAAAATGGATTTTTGTTCAAGAATGAAATCTTATTGGAACTGTCCATATCCGGTTCATCCTTCGGAACCATATCACATCCCGGATCTGGTTCCGAAGGATGAATTGAGACGGTATCTTGTAAATACGTAATTATCTTGAATATATCAACCATTTCTTTCTTTTCCGCTCGCCTGGAAGGGACAAAAGAAACATCTTGTTTTTTCTTCAACAATTTAGGATCTCTAGTGGACCTCTCAGTAGGATTCGAACCCAGATGAAGTTCTGACCATCTGTCAGAGAAAAAAGAACGAATTGATCTTGTAGGATTCCCAAGAAATTCTTCGATTTCTTCCGGAAGCAGATGATTATTCATCCGCTTCTCAGGTTCCGTTAATAGCCAGGACATGGAGGAAGATCCAAAAAGGCATTTCGGGAATCGATCTGATTCTATCTCTGTTCGTTCCGTTTGAAGAAAGGAAGGATCCCAAAGAATCGATCTCTCTTTTAGTTGCTGAATCTCTGTTTGATCGATCAATGTGTGATATTCTGAATTCTCATTTCTAACGGAATCGAAATGATCTCTGGATTGATCAGAAGAAGATCCTTTCCATTGGCTAGAATCCGTTACTTGAACGAAAATAGATCTTGTGGAATCATATTGAATATTTGACAATACATTCCGTACCTTGCTAAAAAACCGATCCTTGTTTACCAACCACACATTGTCTAACCAAATCCAATTCTCTCTCGAGACGTTCCTCAAAAAATCCGATTCGTGCTGATTCTTCCCCCAACTAACGAAGAGATCTTGGCGGAATTGCCACATATGAAATTGAGCACAATTTTGCAAAGAAATACCCCACTTGTTTCTCGAGAAGAGATGGGAAACATGCTCAATATCATTGGATTGCATAGTTGCCCCAGCTCCTTGTTGTTTGAAGAAACTCTCCCCCTGAATTGGTCTTTTTTCACGAAAAGCAGACATGAGATAACAAATCAAGTCTTTGCCTAAGATTTCGAATAGCTGTCCCGAATTCAAGTTGATTATGTTTCGTTTCTTCCTCGGAGAAAGACGATCAAACAATTCCCAATCATGGTCCTTGCGGATCGGATCATCCGTATAGGATAAAAAAAGAAACTCCAGATATTTGCTATCTTTCTCTTTGAATGAGATCTCAATTCCAGCTACGGTTTCATTAGATATCTGACAACTAGAATCCCTCTTTTTTCCGATCCGGTTCCTCCACCACCGCGAACCCCGGTTAGATTCAGGCATGATACGCTTTTTCTTTCTTGGGAGAACCCAAGTACTCTCTTGCGGATCCATGAAACAACTCTCAGAAATCTTTTTCCTTTTTGGAAGATACAGGAGCGAAACAATCAACCTATTTCTATTGGAAGACCAAAAAGATTCTTCCAATGTCTCCTTTCTGGGTCCAATGGAATTCATAGGTATAGGAAGAAGCCCCATCAAATAGAGATTTTTTCTTTCAACCATCTCTCGATTGTTAATACGAGATATAAGGACCACTACTACAAGCAGTACTACACCTTTGATCGTGAAATATCGATTGCTTGTTGCACCCTGTGAATCACGTGAAAGTAGGATACTCCAAATTCGGGGGTCAAAGAGTTTCATAAAACGTTCTTGGTGGAAAAAAATGTGAGTGAAAGATCCCACTGAATCGAATTTGATCCATGAATCTAAGAAATAGTGAGAATTCTTGATCTCTCTCAATTCGAATATCCAGGATTTGAATTGATGTCGTTTCATTGATTCCTCCTAAAGATTTCATTTCAATTGGAATTTGGTTATTCACGATGTACGACGATCCCTGTGAAGCATCCATGGCTGAATGGTTAAAGCGCCCAACTCATAATTGGCAAATTCGTAGGTTCAATTCCTGCTGGATGCACGCCAATGGGAACATTCAATAAGTCTATTGGAATTGGCTCTGTATCAATGGAATCTCATCATCCATACATAGCGAATTGGTATGGTATATTCATACCATAACATATGAACAGTAAGAACTAGAATTCTTATCGATACTGGAACTCATAGGGAAGAAAATGGATTTATGGATGGAATCAAATATGCAGTATTTACAGAAAAAAGTATTCGGTTATTGGGGAACAATCAATATACTTCTAATGTCGAATCAGGATCAACTAGGACAGAAATAAAGCATTGGGTCGAACTCTTCTTTGGTGTCAAGGTAATAGCTATGAATAGTCATCGACTCCCGGGAAAGGGTAGAAGGATGGGACATACAATGCATTACAGACGTATGATCATTACGCTTCAACCGGGTTATTCTATCCCACCTCTTATAGAGAAAAGAACTTAAAGCAAAAGACTTAATAACACGGCAATACATTTATACAAAACTTCTACCCCGAGCACACGCAATGGAGCCGTAGACAGTCAAGTGAAATCCAATCCACGAAATAATTTGATCTATGGACAGCATCGTTGTGGTAAAGGTCGTAATGCCAGAGGGATCATTACCGCAGGGCATAGAGGGGGAGGTCATAAGCGTCTATACCGTAAAATCGACTTTCGACGGAATGAAAAAGAGATATCTGGTAGAATCGTAACCATAGAATATGACCCTAATCGAAATGCATACATTTGTCTCATACACTATGGGGATGGTGAGAAGAGATATATTTTACATCCCAGAGGGGCTATAATTGGAGATACCATTGTTTCTGGTACAGAAGTTCCTATATCAATGGGAAATGCCCTACCTTTGAGTGCGGTTTGAACTATTGATTTACGTAATTGGAAGTAACCGATTAGGTTTACGACGAAACCTAGGAATCGATCACTGATCCAATCGGAGTACCTCTACGGGATAGACCTCAACAGAAAACTGTTGAGTAACGGCAGCAAGTGATTGAGTTCAGTAGTTCCTCATAGAAAATTATTGACTCTAGAGATATGGTAATATGGAGAAGACAAAATTGTTTGAAGCGCGCACAGAACCGGAAGCGCCCCTTGTTTCAAAGAGAGGAGGACGGGTTATTCACATTTAATTTGATGGTCAGAGGCGAATTGAAAGCTAAGCAGTGGTAATTAGAAAGACCCCCGGGGAAAAATAGAGATGTCTCCTACGTTACCCGTAATATGTGGAAGTATCGACGTAATTTCATAGAGTCATCCGGTCTGAATGCTACATGAAGAACATAAGCCAGATGACGGAACGGGGAGACCTAGGATGTAGAAGATCATAACATGAGTGATTCGGCAGATTTGGATTCCTATATATCCACTCATGTGGTACTTCATCATACGATTCATATAAGATCCATCTGTCTAGATATCATCATATCCATCTGTCTAGATATCATCATATACATCTAGAAAGCCGTATGCTTTGGAAGAAGCTTGTACGGTTTGGGAAGGGGTTTTGATTGAGAAAAAAGAAGAATCTACTTCAACCGATATGCCCTTAGGCACGGCCATACATAACATAGAAATCACACTTGGAAAGGGTGGACAATTAGCTAGAGCAGCAGGCGCTGTAGCGAAACTGATTGCAAAAGAGGGTAAATCGGCCACATTAAGATTACCATCTGGGGAGGTCCGTTTGATATCCAAAAACTGCTTAGCAACAGTCGGACAAGTGGGTAATGTTGGGGTGAACCAAAAAAGTTTGGGTAGAGCCGGATCTAAGTGTTGGCTAGGTAAGCGTCCTGTAGTAAGAGGAGTAGTTATGAACCCTGTAGACCATCCCCATGGGGGCGGTGAAGGGAGAGCCCCAATTGGTAGAAAAAAACCCACAACCCCTTGGGGTTATCCTGCGCTTGGAAGAAGAAGTAGGAAAAGGAACAAATATAGTGATAGTTTTATTCTTCGTCGCCGTAAATAGAAACATTGAAAATTGAATCTTTGGAATTGGAAATCATGTGATGGGCGAACGACGGGAATTGAACCCGCGCATGGTGGATTCACAATCCACTGCCTTGATCCACTTGGCTACATCCGCCCCTTCCCTTATCTAGCTAAAGGATTTTCTCTTTTTTCCATTCATCATTATACTTCAGATTAAGATCGAGATATTGGACATAGAATGCCAATTTAAAAAATGGAAAAAAAGGAGTAATCAGCCGTGACACGTTCACTAAAAAAAAATCCTTTTGTAGCTAATCATTTAGCGGGAAGAATTGAAAAACTCAACAGGAGGGAGGAGAAAGAAATCATAGTGACTTGGTCTCGGGCATCTACCATTATACCCACAATGATTGGCCATACAATCGCTATTCATAATGGAAAGGAACATTTACCTATTTATATCACAGATCGTATGGTCGGTCACAAATTGGGAGAATTCGCACCTACTCTAACTTTCGTGAGACACGCGAGAAACGATAATAAATCTCGTCGTTAGTCGTTCTACTAAGTATTCATGTGAAAAGCCTTATCTTAATAGTCTTTCTAATAGTCTTTCTAATAGTATTTAGACTTAAGAGTCTTTATCTTATAGTAAGAGTATAGGTATATTTCTTTTTCTAGTATACTAATATACTCACTTTTCTGACTTATCTTATACTATACTTCACCTAGGCACTTATCATTCATTGGCGGGGGAGAACTTTTATGATAAAGAACGAAAATTCGGATAGAGAAGCAAAAGTGTTAGCTCAACATATATGTATGTCTGTTTTCAAAGCACGAAGAGTAATTGATCAGATTCGCGGACGTTCTTATGAAGAAACACTCATGATATTGGAACTAATGCCCTATAGGGCATCTTATCCAATTTTAAAATTAGTTTATTCTGCAGCAGCAAATGCTAGTCATAATATGGGTTTGAATGAAGCTGATTTATTTATTAGTAAAGCTGAAGTCAATAGAGGTGCTATTGTGAAAAAGTTCAGACCCCGGGCTCGAGGGCGTAGTTATCTGATAAAAAAAACCACTTGTCATATAAAGATTTTTTTAAAAGAAAAATCGAAATTTTAGATTCCTATTTAGAAAAAAAATGGATGGAAAAAGAATAGAAAAATATGGGACAAAAAATAAATCCACTTGGTTTCAGACTTGGAACAACTCAAAGCCATCATTCTTTTTGGTTCGCAAAACCAAAGAATTTTTCCAAGGGTCTACAAGAAGATGAAAGAATACGGAATTGTATTAAGGACTATGTAAAAAAAAATAAGAGAATATCCTCAGGTTTCGAAGGAATTGCTTATATAGTAATTCAAAAAAGAATAGATTTGATTCAGGTCATAATCTATATTGGATTTCCCAATTTATTAATAGAAGGACGAACACGGGGAATCGAAGAATTACAGATGAATGTACAAAAAGAATTTCATTCTGTAAACCGGAGACTCAACATTGCTATCACAAGAATTGAAAAGCCTTATGGACAACCTAATATTCTTGCAGAATATATAGCTTTACAATTAAAAAATAGAGTCTCATTTCGAAAGGCAATGAAAAAAGCTATTGAATTAACTGAACAAACGGGTACAAAAGGGATTCAAGTGCAAATTGCAGGGCGTATCGACGGAAAAGAGATTGCACGTGTCGAATGGATCAGAGAAGGCAGGGTTCCCTTACAAACAATTCGCGCTAAAATTGATCACTGTTCCCATACAATTAGAACTATCTATGGAGTCTTAGGCATAAAAATTTGGATATTTGTAAACCAAGAATAAGAAAAGAAAAAAGAAGAAGAATGGACCTTTATTTATTTCGCCATTCTGGTCATCGATAGAAAAAATTTATAAACTCTTTTCTTCTTTTTCTTAATCAAAGAAAAACGAACAATTCTAATTCTATAAGGTTGAATAAAAATTTGATTTACCCTTTATTTAATTTATATTTTAGTATAATTGCTATGCTCAGTGTGTGACTCGTTAGTTTTTTCTTTAGAATTGAGATTGAAAAAAACAGGCTAACCCCACTATAAACTTAGTAACTATCAAAACTAAAGAAACTCAAAACTAATAACCAACTTATTGCTTCGTATTGTCGAGATCCCAAGAAACAGTCACTATATGACTGAATCGATCATATAGTTGTAGCATTGTAGCAACTGAAATTCTTTTCATAAAAAAGAAATCTGATTATGAATTGTGAAAAAAAAAAGGGATGTGGAAAAATGGAAGGATGATAGAAAGAGAGAATAAAGATCTCAGTGATATATGATTCCCATATGTATGGTTTATGAAAAATTATCCCATAAAAAAGGCAGTGTTATAAAGCATCAACATCAATATAAAATAAAAATACAAAATATACAATTACAATACAATAGAATAAGAAATATACAAAGAAAAAATAGAAAAAAAATAGAAAGAAGTATAGAAACATATAATAAAATAGAATAATAAAATAGAAGAAATAATAAATAAAATAAAAGAAATTCAAATAAGAATATAAAGAATAGAAAATAGAGAATAATTTAATCGAGCTTCGGGTTAAGAAAAACTGAGGAGATTGACTCGGAAACAAATAAGAGATTTTGTTGAGAGCTCCATTGCAGAGTTCAGGCCTAAACATTAATGGAGAAGCTATGGGAACGATGGAACCTGTGACTACATAGGATTTTCTTGAAAACGAATCAATCCTAATGATTCATTGGGTAGGATGGCGAAATGAACCAAGAAAAAATGGATTTCTTCTGAATGGTCATGGATTGATCCTACAAATGAAGGAGGAAAGAGTCAATATTCGCCCGCGAAACCTTTCTTTATTTTTAATTTTTCTTTCATTTAAGGATTTTCTTTATTGGTGTGATTCAATTTCAATAGAGGTAAAGTCAAATACTTTAGAAATCTTGATAAAAGAAAGAAGCATTATATATAAACAAACACACCTAGTTATCTAGTTAGTTATATAAAAAGTTACCTATGTAACAAATTCAATATAAAAAAGATTAGTATATTCTTTCTTTTCATTTTGATAGAATGAAATACATAAATACATGTGTATATTTAATATTCTTGAATCATTTCATTCGCGAGGAGCTGGATGAGAAGAAACTCTCATGTCCGGCTCTGCAGTAGAGATGGAATTCAGAAACAACCATCAACTATAACCCCAAAAGAACCAGATTTCGTAAACAACATAGAGGTAGAATGAAGGGAATATCTTGCCGAGGCAATCATATTTGTTTTGGCAGATATGCTCTTCAGGCACTTGAACCTGCTTGGATCACAGCTAGACAAATAGAAGCAGGGCGAAGAGCAATGACACGATATGCACGTCGTGGTGGAAAGATATGGGTACGTATCTTTCCCGACAAACCTGTTACTGTAAGACCTACAGAAACACGTATGGGTTCGGGCAAGGGATCCCCCGAATATTGGGTATCCGTTGTTAAACCGGGCCGAATACTTTATGAAATGAGTGGAGTATCAGAAACTGTAGCCAAAACTGCTATGGAAATAGCTGCATGCAAAATGCCTATACGAACTCAATTTGTTATTTCAGGATAGGTAAACAAAAGTAAAAGAAGAAGGAAGGAGTATTGAGAATGAAAAAACAACCACAGATTTCTTTATCTCTGGACAGACAATATTTCTTTTTTCCATTATCCCTTGCATTGAAATAAGAGATTCAAATAAAAATGATATGATTCAACCTCAGACCCTTTTGAATGTAGCGGATAACAGTGGAGCTCAAGAATTGATGTGTATTCGAATCATAGGAACCGGTAATCACCGATATGCTCATATTGGCGATGTTATTGTTGCTGTAATCAAAGAAGCAGTGCCCAACATGCCTCTAGAAAGATCAGAAATAATTAGAGCTGTGATTGTACGCACGTGTAAAGAACTCAAACGTGACAACGGCATGATAATACGATATGATGACAATGCAGCGGTTATCATTGATCAAGAGGGAAATCCAAAAGGAACTCGAATTTTTGGTGCGATTGCTCGGGAATTGCGACAGTTGAATTTTACTAAAATAGTTTCATTAGCGCCCGAAGTCTTATAGATGAAGATAGGATATATCCTATCTATTCTATATATAGAAAATAGAATATTCAAATATCTGAAATAGATCCGATTAATAGATTGTGTCTCATGCATATATTTGAGATTTAGAATAATTTTTTAGAATTTAAGAATTTCAAAAAAAAATTCAATAAAAAATAAAACAAAAAAAGAAGCATGTTGATTATATCAAAATGAGGAGGCACCAATAACTATAGTTCGTCATGGGTAGGGACATTATTGCCGATATAATAACTTCTATAAGAAATGCTGACATAGATCAAAAGGGAAGAGTTCAAATAGTATCTACTAATATCACTAAAAACATTGTGAAAATACTTTTACGAGAAGGTTTTATTGAGAACGTTCGAAAACATCAAGAAAGTAAAAAAGATTTCTTGGTTTTAACCTTACGACATAGAAAGACTAGGAAAGGTAATAAAATTATTTTAAAGCGTATAAGCCGACCCGGTCTACGAATCTATTCCAACTATCAACGAATTCCTAAGATTTTAGGTGGAATGGGAATTGTAATTCTTTCTACTTCTCGAGGTATAATGACAGATCGAGAAGCTCGACTAGAAAAAATTGGAGGAGAAATTTTGTGTTATATATGGTGATTCTCCCGGGGTACCCTAATTTTCTCTCGAACTTACTATTTGTAAAATAGAGAGGAGAAGTGAATTATAGAACTCTTCCTCTATTAGTTGATACTTAAAGGGGGTTCCCTGGAATGAAAGAACAAAAATTGATTCATGAGGGTTTAATTACTGAATCACTTCCCAACGGTATGTTCCGAGTTCGGTTAGATAATGAAGATCTAATTCTAGGTTATATTTCAGGGAGAATCCGGCGCAGTTTTATACGTATACTACCCGGAGATAGAGTCAAAATCGAAATGAGTCGTTATGATTCAACCAGGGGACGTATAATTTATAGACTTCGCAAAAAAGATTCGAACGATTAGATCATTCTTTTAAACATCCTTTTTGTAGGGATATAATTTGAAGTTCAAAAATGCAATAAACTGATTCTTGTTTCAAAAAAAAAAATAGATTCAGAATGAAAGTAAGGAATGATAAATATGAAAATAAGGGCTTCTGTTCGTAAAATTTGTGAAAAATGTCGCTTGATTCGTAGGCGGGGGCGAATTATAGTCATTTGTTCCAATCCGAGACATAAACAGAGACAGGGGTAATCCTTCTCAAGTTCTAAATCAAGTACTTTTTCAAACCCATGTACATGTAAAAAGAAAGAAGAAAGGATTCGTTTTCATATGAAATGGATATCCCCGTATCTTTCTGTAGATTTCTGATTCTTCTTTCTTTTTCTTTTATTCTTATGAATATGATCTAATAAAATATGACAAAACCTATAGCAAAAATTGGTTTACGTAAGAATGCACGTATTGGTTCAAATAAGAATGAACGTAGAATACCAAAAGGAGTTATTCATGTTCAAGCGAGTTTCAACAATACTATTGTAACTGTTACAGACGTACGAGGTCGGGTGGTTTCTTGGGCTTCCGCAGGTACTTCTGGATTCAGAGGCACAAGAAAAGGAACACCCTATGCTGCTCAAGCCGCGGCATTTAACGCTATTCGTACATTAGTTGATCAGGGTATGCAACGAGCAGAAGTTATGATAAAAGGTCCAGGTCTCGGAAGAGATGCGGCATTACGAGCCATTCGTAGAAATGGGATGCTATTAAGTTTCGTACGTGATGTAACACCCATGCCGCATAATGGATGTCGCCCCCCTAAAAAAAGACGTGTGTAGAAATAAGAATTCAAGAGATTCCAAGAGAAATAAATGATTCAATGATCTGATCCAATAATCATAAAGAAAAGAAAAATAATAGTATGGTTCGAGAAGAAGTAGCAGGATCCACTCGAACACTACAGTGGAAATGTGTTGAATCAAGAGTAGACAGCAAGCGTCTTTATTATGGTCGTTTTGTTCTGTCCCCGCTTATGAAAGGCCAAGCCTATACTATAGGTATTGCTATGCGAAGGGCTTTACTTGGAGAAATAGAAGGAACATATATCACACGTGCAAAATCTGAAAATGTGCTGCATGAATATTCTACGATAGCGGGTATTGAAGAATCAGTACATGAGATTTTAATAAATTTGAAAGAGATTGTATTGAGAAGTAATCTCTATGGAGTTAGGGACGCATCCATTTGCGTCAGGGGTCCAAAATACATAACAGCTCAAGATATCATCTCACCACCTTCTGTAGAAATAGTTGACACGACACAGCATATAGCTAACCTGACAGAACCAATTGATTTGTGTATTGAATTACAAATCAAGAGAGATCGCGGATATCGTATGAAATCCACAAATGACTCTCACGATGGAAGTTATCCTATAGATATTGTATCTATGCCTGTTCGAAATGCGAATCATAGTATTCATTCTTATGGGAATGGGAATGAAAAACAAGAGATACTCTTTCTAGAAATATGGACGAATGGAAGTTTAACTCCTAAAGAAGCACTTTATGAAGCTTCTCGTAATTTGATTGATTTATTGATTCCTTTTCTACATGCAGAGGAAGAGGACATGAATTTCAAGGAAAATGAAAACAGATGGAATCTACCCCTTTTTTCCTTTCAAGACAGATTCACTAATCTTAAGAAAAACAAAAAAGGAATTCCATTGACATGTATTTTTATTGACCAATCAGAATTGTCTTCCAGGGCCTATAATTGTCTCAAAAGGTCCAATATACATACATTATTGGACCTTTTGAGTCACAGTCAAGAAGATCTTATGAAAATGGAAGATTTTCGCATAGAAGATGTAAAACAGATATTGGGCACTCTACAGAAGCATTTTGCAATCAATTTACCTAAGAAAAAGTTTTCATTTTAAATCCATTGGACTTTTTTTTTCATTTTTTAGTTTTTAGAAATAAAAAAGAATAGAATGAGTTTTGAATCTTCGACACGGTCCATATATTTGCAGAATAGATCATAATAAGATAGATGTATCTAGGGAAGATCCAGAAGGGGATCTTCCTTAGATACCTATGTCGTGGTATTTAACGGTTTAATCAATTTGAAAAAGACCTAAAGTTAGGGATTTCTCAATAGGTAAAGTTGCTCCAATACCTAACCAAAGAGCTACTGCGGTACCGATCAAAAAGACTGTTGTAGCTACTGGACGACGAAATGGATTTTGGAATTTATTGACATTCTCCAAAAAAGGTACTGTCAATAATCCTATTGGTACTGAAACCATTAAAAGAACACCCAATAACTTATTGGGTACTGTGCGAAGTATTTGAAATACGGGAAAAAAGTACCATTCGGGTAATATTTCCAACGGAGTTGCAAACGGATCCGCCGGTTCACCGATCATTGACGGCTCTAGAACTGCTAAGCCCACAGTACATGCAATAGTGCCTAAAATTACTACTGGAAAAATATATAAAAGATCATTGGGCCATGCAGGTTCTCCATAATAATTATGTCCCATCCCTTTAGCCAATTTAGCTCTTAATACAGGATCATTCAAATCAGGTTTCTTTGTTATTTGGATAGGTGAATTATTGTAGATCCATCCCCCAAAGGAACCGGACATGATAATTTTTTATCATCCGGCTCGAGCAAGAATCAAAAGAATTACAGAAATAGATCCATAGAACATAAATAGGTCCTAGGTCCATAGAATATCTATATTTCTATATTTCATACATATCTACATATATAATGTAGAATGACTCTATGTAAGAAAAGATTTATCAAATTCCATTTCCCCGAGTTGCAACGATTCATTGTAAAGAATTCAGTTCTGGCAACAAGGAAATGCTCAATATCCAAGTAGGCTTACAAATTCGATCATGATCAAGTGCTTTTTGGATTGTCTCATTCATGTCTTTTGGTTGGTTTTTATCCCCACAACATCTCGATTGTGTTACATACAAAAATACAAAGTTTTTACTTGTTACTAATAAAGTCTAGCCCCTGTGCTTCCTTAGATCCCTTATTTAACTCCGATAGTATCATAGATCAGGGTCGATGCAGAGGAAATGAATGCATCTACATACTATAAAAAACTTACTAAGATTACTATCAAATTCATACGAAATACTAATACTAGCAATTAATTATAAGAAAATTACTAAAAAAAAAAAAGAAAAATTAAACAAAGTGGAATAATATAGAACATTGGATTCCACATCACTTATTCTAGGGATCTTACGGAGCCTGTTCATGCATGACATGATTCGGGTATGATCATAGAAAATATTCTCCTCAAGCGAACCGGCCTATCCTATGCTACATAAAGGGACTTACGTGATGGTTGGATGCGGAGACACATTGGGTTGTGAATTCCAACGTGGCGGATAAAATCATATATCTGCATGGACCAATCAATAGTTCAAGTCACACACTCCCATAATCCATCCTCTTTTAGGAAAATATACTTCAACTATTTGATTCGTATCAAATAAACAATACTTCAGAGTTGAATAGAAGTATCCAAATAACATGCCTTATTTTTCAATAATCCATATTTGTAGCAATGAAAGACTCTTGTTCCTCCCCGATATGATAAATTACAAATATCTATGATCTGCCTTCTCTATAAAGGACCCGAAATACCTTGCTTACGTATCATTGAAAAGTGCATTAACATAAATACGGCAGTAAGAAGAGGCAATACAAAAGTATGTAAACTATAAAAACGAGTCAAAGTGGATTGGCCCACACTAGCACTTCCACGTAATAATTCTACCAAAGGTGATCCTATTATAGGAATAGCTTCAGGCACGCCTGTTACAATTTTTACTGCCCAATAGCCAATTTGGTCCCGAGGTAAGGAATAACCAGTTACGCCAAAAGATGCGGTCAATACAGCCAGAACCACCCCTGTAACCCAAGTTAATTCGCGGGGTTTTTTAAACCCACCCGTAAGATACACACGAAATACGTGCAAGATCATCATTAGAACCATCATACTTGCTGACCATCGATGAACTGATCGAATTAACCAACCAAAGTTGGCCTCAGTCATTATGTATTGAACAGAGGAAAAAGCCTCTGTAACAGTTGGACGATAGTAAAAGGTCATAGCAAAACCCGTAGCTACTTGTACTAAAAAACAAGTAAGTGTAATTCCCCCTAGACAATAAAATATGTTGACATGAGGAGGAACATATTTACTAGTTATATCATCTGCAATCGCTTGAATCTCGAGACGTTCCTCGAACCAATCATATACTTTATTGAGATAGGTAACCCAAGAAAGACTCCCCCTCTGAGAGCCGTATATGAGAATTTCATCTCGTACGGCTCAAGCCGAAACACACAAATACTAGTTTCAACGGATATGGAATAGAGAGTTTAAAACTTCTTGTGGCTTAGCCGCTTGACTCGATTTGACCAAAAGATACGAAGTAAGAAAAATCCGGAATCTCTTCTTTGTGATGATAATGCCAAGAAATACAATCTCAAGTTGGCTCATCCATCTTTCTTTATGTTAATCCTGACAGGCCTCTTGAATCTTCTCTTCCCTATCTTTTTTTTATAGGAATTCTCTTGTTGAGACCCTATGAATCAATTGAAACCTCAGATTCATACTAAAACCACGATGATTTAAGAAAACCAAAGCTAAACTCAAAGGTTTTCTGAGTAAAAACCATTTGATCATCACTTCTTTAATGAATGTAATAACTCAAAAAAATCTAGAGAAAGAGATTTCTTTCGGTCAAAAGAAGTATGAAGGAAAAAATTGTTTGATTTATAAAAGACCTATTTCCATTTTTTTAATCCGGTTGCGAGGTCTGAATAATAGGTATGAATCATAGTTCAAATATTTCTTTTCTTGATCTATTCTATATAGTCCGTGCTCCAGAGACTAGAATAAATATCTGACGAGGTAGAATCATCTTGATAGAGATGACAGGTCCATTCTCTGTATTATCAATAGGATCAATTATAACAAGTCACACGCTCATATTCCGGAAATGAAATATCGAAACAAATAAATTTCACGATCGAACTGCCAGAATGGTCTATAAATCCAAGTCTTAGGTAATCTTAAGTTGAAGTATTAAGTATTTTAAGCATTAAGTAAGTATAAGTAAAATAATCTTTTTTGATTGAAAAACTAAGACTTCATAGTTTTTATGAACTAATTAATTGAAATTCCATCCAGTAAAACAGATGAATTATAAATTTCTAAAATAATAGATAGAAATATTGCAAATAGAGCCATTGCAACTCCCATAAGTGGTGTAGTCCCCCACCCTGGAGCTACTTTTCCATATTCCGAATTCAATGGTTTCAATAAACTCCCTACGCCAGTTCGTCTTGGCCCAGATCTAGAACTACTCTCAACGGTTTTTGTAGCCATAAATCCTCTTTTATCATGGGTTGAAATCTGTTGACTTTGTATACCATTCCGTTGTAGTTGTAAATAAACGACATTATCGTGATCCTTTGTGATCTTGAAATTATCGAAAAAATGGAAACAGCAACCCTAGTCGCCATCTCCATATCCGGTTTACTTGTAAGCTTTACTGGGTATGCCTTATATACCGCTTTTGGGCAACCCTCTCAAAAATTAAGAGATCCCTTCGAAGAACATGGGGACTAGTTGAAGTAATGAGCCCCCAATATTAATAGAGGGGCTCATTATTTCAATGGAAAAAATGAAAAATCATTTCATTTTTTAGTTGGAACTTTAGGTGGTTCTCGAAAAAAGATAGCGAAAAAGATTATCCCTAAAGTCGAAACTAAGAGGAATGTATAAACCAATGCTTCCATAGATTC